CCTGGATCAAATCGATTCTTTTTTGAATTCCTATACGTGCGATTCCTTCGAAACCTGAGGATATTCTCCTATTTTTTTGTACATAGTTTTTGATACAATTCCGTATTTTTTCATCTTCCTGTAGACCTACGGAATAATTTTTTGGTTGTGCAAACCAAAAGGAATGATGACGTTGGGTTGTACCAAGTCTGAAACCAAGTGGATTTATTTTTTGTCCCATATTTTCCTATTCTATTTTCTTTCCATCCATATATTTTATTTTACTATGATGAATCTAAATCTTAGATTGATCTAAGATAAGAATAATTTAGATTTATCCTTTAATACAATTGTTATATGACAAGTGGGTCTTTTTATCGGATAACTACGTCCTCGAGCTCGAGGTCTTAATTTTTTGACAATAGTACTCCTATTAACTTTGGCTTCACTAATGAATGAATCAGCTTCGTTCAAACCCATATTATGACTAGCATTTGCTGCTGCAGAATAAACCAATTTTAAAATGGGATAAGATGCTCGATAAGGCATGAGTTCCAGTATCATAAGTGTTTCCTCATAGGAACGTCCGCGAATCTGATCAATTACTCTTCGCGCTTTGAAAACAGACATACTACATATATGTTGAGCTAAAATTTGGACTTCTTTACCCGAACTCGAGTTCTTTATCATAAGGTTATCCTATCCCCCACCAATGAATGATAAGCACTTGTTTGACTTTCATTTTTTTTTTACTTTGCTTTGGCTTTGAGCTTTGACTTTCATTTCCATTTTTTGATTTTGATATTTTATCATTATATGTTATGTATAATTATATGTTATGTTAATATTAACAAAAATGAACTTAACGACGAGATTTATTATCGTTTCTTGCATGTCTCGCAAAAGTGAGAGTAGGCGCGAATTCTCCCAATTTGTGACCTACCATACGATCTGTTATATAAATGGGTAAATGTTCCTTTCCATTATGAATAGCGATTGTATGGCCAATCATTGTGGGTATAATGGTAGATGCCCGAGACCAAGTTACTATTATTTCTTTTTCCTCCCTCATGTTGAGTTTTTCCATTTTTGCCGATAAATGATTAGCTACAAAAGGGTTTTTTTTTAGTGAACGTGTCATGTCACAGTGTATTACTCCTTTTTTTTTTACATTTTTTATTTTAAAGATTGGCATTCTATGTCCAATATCTCGATCTAAGTTAAGTATGGAGGTCAGAAT